ACTACTGGAAGGATTCCTCTTTGGCTGATAGGTACTGTAACTGGTATTCTTGTGATCGGTTTAATAGGTATTTTCTTTTATGGCTCCTATTCCGGGTTGGGGTCATCTCTGTAATAATCATATGAACCAAATTAGATTGTAAACATGAAAGAGTAAGAACTCAGCGGGGCCATACCCCGCTGAGTTCTTACTCTTAGAGCGGGGCTTTGGCCTATTCCAAAACGTATAGAACCTTAGTCAACATAATACAAATACTCTATTCGTAGAAATGACAAAAGGGATCCTTTGCTCTGATGTTTCACTCTATTCCTTTTTTCTTATAATGTTTTTGAAAAATTGAATATATTGACTGATTCAAAGTAGAAATCCATCGATTTTATGAATAATCCAATACGTGTGGATGTATCGGTATGAAACATCCTGCAAATCTTTTCTTTACTAAAAAACGAATAAAAAACGAATAATAAAAATAAATATTTTTTTTATTTTCTATTTATATTTTATTTTCTATTTATATATATAAATATATAAATATATAGAAAATAAAAAAAGGGATAAAATAAGAACTGTAATGAGATAATAAAGAAGTATTTGGATATACGTAAAGATTTAATCTGCTTTTCAGTCGGAACAAAACAAGAAAAGTCTTTTTTTTTTTTTTATTTATTTTCCTAAGTTATAAGTTGAAGTGAATTGAATCATTGAAGAAGTTCTATTTGTTCAATGAATTACTCTCCCCTCACTTCCCCTTTTTTTGTTTCTGTTTGTCCATTACTGTTATGAATCTAAAAAAAAAAATAAATAAATAAATTCAGAATTCAGATATACCTGTAAAAGATAACTAGGGATAAGAATCCTTGGCGAACAGGAGAAAAACACGATTCTTTCGATACAAGACGACACAAGAAAAATACTTTTCTTGTGTCGTCTTGTATCGAATAGAAGATTAGGAAGACTAAAAAGACTTTATAGAAATCTTTTTTACTTTCATTTTTCCCGTCCTTGCCTTGTATTCTATTCCTTTTTATGCTTTTTTTTCTATTATTAGGAATAGTATACAAGTAATGAGTTTCAGACATCTCACAAAAGAAAAAACAGTATAAAAAAAAAGGAAAAGGCTTACAGAATTTTTGAATCATACAATACATAATTCTATCGATCGACAAGTTTAAAGAATCTCTAGATCTAGAAATTTATTTCGTACAACTGAACCTTTTCAAACTGTTTCTTTTTCAGAACCAAAAGGATTTGTGCAAAAATCACAGATGCTAAGAAGAACAAAAGGCCTTGGACTCGTAATGGATCTTGAAGCACTATTTCTGCGTCTCCCTGCCCAAACCCTCCTACATTTGGATTACTTGTTAATGGTTGATCAAGCTTGATGGATTCACCTTCTGAAACAAGGAGTTCTGGTCCTGGAGGTATAATATCAACCACTTGACGTCCATCTGATGCATCAACTATGGTTATTTCATACCCCCCCTTTTCTTTACGTACTATTCTGCTTACTATACCGGCTGATGTAGCATTATAAACTGTATTGTTACTCTTGCTACCATCAGGATAAATCTGACCCCTTCCTCTGTTCCCACCTACATATATAGGATATTTTAAGAAGTGAACGTCTTTTTTCGTAGCAGGGTCGGGAGAAAGGATGGGAAAGACGATTTCACTATATTTCTGACCGGGAACAGGACCTATCACAAGAATATTTCTTTTATTAGGACGATAAGACTGAAAAGAAAGATTGCCCATCTTTTCTTTCATTTCGGGAGAAATACGATCGGGGGGGGCTAATTCGAATCCCTCGGGTAAAATAAGAACAGCTCCCACATTTAAAGCTCCCTTTTTACCATTAGCAAGAACTTGTTTCAGTTGCATATCATAAGGAATTCGAACAACTGCTTCAAATACAGTATCAGGAAGTACAGCTTGCGGAACTTCAATATCCACGGGCTTATTAGCTAAATGGCAATTGGCACATACAATTCGCCCAGTCGCTTCTCGTGGATTTTCATAACCCTGCTGCGCAAAAATGGGATATGCATTTGAAATAGATGCTCGAGTTATTACATATATCATGATCGATAAAGAAATGGATCGAGTCATCTGTTCTTTTACCCAAGAAAAAGTATTGCTATTTTGCATAGTCCAATCATAGATCCCGGAATTTCTACAATAAATTCGATAGGTAGCTAGTAGAATTCCCTATCCACAAGTTTGCCATTGTATTGATCGTACTGAAAGAATTGTACTGGTGGAATATGGTATGAATACTTTGAACTGAAAAGGTAGAAGTATAAAAAATAAGTAAGATTAAAAATGATTTCTTTATACACGAAGCAAAAATCTGATTTGATTGATATCAAGAGATCTAATGAATTCTTCATTCATTCATTGAATGATAAATTACTACAAGGGAAGGAGATACACGATTTAAAAAATGGAAGATCCAATATTTCACAATTGTATCTAGAATCACTGGGAAAGTGGAAACAAGACCAGATATAATTTGATCGTTCTGAGCCAATCCAAAATCGTTGTATATCGAACCAATCATTAGTTCCCAACCATGAGTCGAGTGGAATCCGATCCATAAATCAGTAGCTAAAAGAATAGAAAAAGCTTTTATTGTGTCACTTAAGTTATAGAGAAATTCCTGAATCCAAGAATTAAGAATGAAAAGTTCTTCATTACCCAGAATAAAATAACTACTTAGAATAGCGAAACAGATTAGATTTGTCGATAAATGCAAAATTATATGGAAATGAGATTCATTGTGTCTTTTGACCAATTGTATTGTTTCCTTGTGCATTCCTATATGAAGCCCTTGCCCTTGTATATGTGTGCCCGAGTACTGCTTTATCATCTCGTCCAACAGAAATAGTTCTTCTAATTCCATAAGATTTTCTAGAACATTTTTCTCTTGAATATCATTCAAAAGGATTTCGGATTGCCTGGTATTCCACCAATTAATAATCCAAGTTTCTAGACTTTTATTAAATGAGAGAGAAACCCACCAGGGCAAAAAGAGTATAGGCACAAGATATGGGAGGGAAGCGAATGCTTTCTTTTTTTTCATTATGTATCTGTGATGTTAATGAACCTGTTTCATTCGTTGATTCTATCTTAGATTTCTATGAAGCGCGAGTTCTATAACAAGAGTCTATAACTCTAACAAGAACAAGGTATCGAATCTATGGGTCTTTTCCTATTTTTGTTTTTGTGTCAGAATTAAGTCTTTGTATTTAGAATAGAATATCGAAGAAGGGACCCTTTCGAATGAAAAAAAAAAAAAAAAGAAGTAAATATTCTTTCCAGATTCCAGAAATACCAATTAGGAAAATTGTAACCAATTCCATCTTCATTTATTCCTTTCGATGAAGACTCGAAAATCCATTTTAAGTAACGAATATTATTTTTATTTTAAGACGAACCCTACCAGATCCTTTAATTCTTTTATTTATATTTCGAATTCGAAAGATTTAAATCTTTAATCGCAGCACGGGGATAGGGTATCAATTCAAAATCAGGGAACTAAAAGGAAGAATTCTGTTTTTACGAAAACAAAAGGTAAGATATTTGATGAATCTATACTTAACTTAGATTAGACTTCTTAATGAAACTTATTAGACCTTTAATTAGTATAAAAGAGTTAAGCTGGGGGCCATGTATATGCGTATATTTTGGTGTACAAATAGTTTATAGTTTATATTAATACTTAAATTCTTAATACTTATCTTAATACTTAATATACTTAATATATTATATATTTAAAATATATATATAATATATTTAATAATATATTTATATTTATATTTTTAATAATATATTTAGATTTTTTATATCTTTTTTTTTTATTCTTTATTCGAATTATATTTTCTTAGAATTGTTCCATATGCGTCCTCCTGGTTTTTTTATTTGTATTTGAGATGTATAATGTATGTGAATTGCTGCCTCAATGGAACGGTAAAATAGAATATAGCATTGCCGGAATGAACATTCTTAAGAAGCTGCAGTTGTCTTAAAAAGATAATTAGTAAGTTCTTCTCTCATGCTGAGATTTCTTCTTCAGTTCATTTCATTCAATTGGTACGCGCAAGAAATAGGCCAATTCGGCAGCTTTTTGTTCAATTTCTCGTGGATTAAAATTATCATCAGTACGAGTCAAGGGAATGGCTCCTTGACCCCGGATTTCCATATAAAGGACACAACGAGTAAAAAAACCCTCTCCCCCCTCTATTCTGATTGATTGGATATCTTTCAGAAAGAAACGAAGGAAGATGCGACGATTTTTTCCAGGGAATCCCCAACGAAAAAGGCACATTATCCCTTCTTTTCTATCGAATCGGTCATAACCACTACCTAAATTCCATGAGATTGTGCACCACAAATAAGAACTAATGAATAGACCTGCGATCCCATAGAAAGACATCACGATCCCTTGTGGGAAAAAAACAATTTGCTGAGAAGGAAATACGGATATCAGATTCCTACCAAGATAACTGGAAGTTCCAACCACTAAGAATCCTAGTGAACCTAAAAAAAGGATACAGGCCCAGCAAAAATTACTTGTTTTTCGAGACCCCGTTATAAGTTCTATCCATATATGTTCTGATCGCCAATTCATACTATACTAGATCCAGTTGCATTCGATTGGAATTGAGAAAATAACCCAAATAGATTTGACTTTTCTTGCTTGATTCCGAAATAACTTCCATCAACTAGCAGTATTCTGACATGAACCATTAGGAATAATTGGTTAGATACATTGAGTTTCTATTTCAAAGATTTTCAAAAAATATTTGCTGATCATTCTTAATTTAATTGATATTGATTAAGCTATAACCGCATATACATACATTAATGCATATATTATGCATCGGTATACATAACAATTCTTCCGTTTGTTTTCGGAAAGGCCACATATCATATATCCTACCATATTACACTAAAAAAGTATTTGTATGATGATCCAGCGTTGAAATAAATTGATGAGATTAGGTCCCATCATTTTTAGACAATCTTATTTCTTTGGACATAAAGAGATAAAGAAGCCATTGCGATTGCCGGAAAGACTAGGCCCACTAAAGGAACCAAAATAGAGGGAAAGTTAAAATCTATCATAGAACGGGTACCTCGATTTCATATTTGTACCTATTATAATTATAAAGATATCTTATGATGCGTCTACCTATTAGAAAAATATGAATATAATCTTAATATTAAAGTACTTAATAATAAAAATAAATAAGTACAAGGAATGTAGAACTAAATGAAGTTTACCTATTCCTCTTTCTACACGAATATGTATGACAATCCACTTTCATAAATTTTATTCTTCTTTTCCCATCCTTAATCTTATTTATATCTTTTCTTTCAAAACAAACAAAGGTTTTTTGAAAGAAAAGAATTTTTTATGAATTCGTGACTTTAACCAATCTTATCCAACAAATAAAACAGGGATTCCTAGTGAAAAACAGGGGTTCTCGGTAAATAGAAATAACTTATATTCTATATTCTTATTATTCTTTATTCTCATTCTATATTCATTCTTATATTCTTCTTAGTTTGATTATTCTTAGGTTGATTATTTGATTATATATTCTATATTTGAATTTGATTTTATATTTTCTTTTTTTCTATATTTTTTTATATATTTTTCGTTGTTCTATAATATGAATATGTCAAAAGTAGGGATAAATCTTTTTTTATTTACCCGATTTCTCAGAAGGAGAAAGAAACTCTTTTTTATCTTGTCGATAGAGAGATGCTTATTCCTAATCAGGAAGGGGGGTAGAATAAAAAAAAAAGGATTCGGGTAAAAAAGTAATTATCCAACTCTTACTACACTTATAACTGATGTCCCAAAAGAAAACACCATCTTCTTAGTTTTGTTTTTTTGATTACAATAAACTAAATGCTTATTCGCTACAAATCAAAATAACTGAACCTAGTGCTATACTTCCATTTTAAAATGAAGAATTTCAACCCCTTTTTAATTTTAAATTAAAATATTCTTTTTAATCTTGATTCAAGGGAAGGAAACCCTGTAGTTGAAATAACTCACTGAGAACACCTTTTAAAAGATTACGTGGTACGATTGGGTCGAATAAGCCCTTATGGAATAAATACTCAGCCGCTTGTGAACCGTCGGGTACTGTCTTTTTCAATGTTTGTTCAATTACTCTTTTGCCCGCAAACGCAATATAGGCATTAGGTTCAGCAATAATGATATCTCCCAACATACCAAAACTTGCTGTAACTCCGCCAGTTGTAGGAGATGTAAGGATTGATACATAGAATAACTTTTTATTTGATTGATAATCATATGAAGCAGAAGATATTTTAGCCATTTGCATCAAACTCAAACTCCCTTCTTGCATGCGTGCTCCTCCAGAAGCACACACAATAATGACAGGTAGAGATCGATTAATAGCATACTCGATCAAACGGGTTATTTTCTCACCTACTACGGATCCCATACTACCTCCCATAAACTGAAAATCCATAACTCCAATTGCTATGGGAATACTATTTAGTTGACCTATGCCCGTTTGAACAGCTTCAGTTAAACCCGTTTTTTTTTGATAAAAAAGGATGCGATCTCTATAAGGTTCCTCTTCTGAATGAAATTCAATGGGATCTATAGAAACCATATCCTCATCCATAGGCTCCCAAGTGTCAGGATCAATAAAAAGTTCGATTCTCTCTGAACTACTCATTTTCAAATGATATCCGCAGTGTTCACAAATATTCATTTTTGACCTAAAAAATTTTTTATAATTTAATCCATAACAATTCTCGCATTGAACCCATAACTGTCTGTATTTTGTATTTATATCGAAATCATTAGATCTTCCTCTTTCATTGAGATAATTAGTACTAGTTTTGATACTCGAATTTCCACTTTCAATACTACTTATACTTTTACTTTCCGTACAAATGAAACTATAAATGTAACTGTCGATACCACTGTAAATGTCACTATTAAGACTGATTTCAAAACGAAGATAATTATCAATGCAACTATTAATGTGATTATTCCAATTAGATTGAGTATCATACATGGAATAATAATAGTAGTAATTGCTACTCTTAGACCCACTATTCAAATAACTATAAAAAAGGATCTCTAGCTCATTCAAAAAAGAATTAGCATTGTCAATCTCAAGAATCTGATTTTCAATATCAAAATATACAGAATAACTGTCACCATTACTATTTCTAACTAAAAGAGTATCATCAGAGATCAAACTCAAAATATTTCTGCTATCAAATAAAGAATCTAGATAATTAATATTACCGAAACTATAACTGCCACTATCACTCCAACTAGGAATCCTTTTCTCCGCATCATTTAGAATAGGTTCTTTACTTCCACTGGTATGTCCAATATCATCAAGACTATCCATTGATTTACTTAGTCCACACCTATGTTCTAACTTATTGTTAGACAATATCGAATTGAACCAACATTTTTCCATAGAGACTTTCTGC